CTTTTCTCTATTAGTTTTTGGTTCTTCTCTTTAGCGCGGGGTAGAGCAGTTTGGTAGCTCGCAAGGCTCATAACCTTGAGGTCACGGGTTCAAATCCCGTCTCCGCAACATCTTGTTTGTCAAAAATTTTTAGGTTTTACGCCGTTAAGTTTTACGCCGTTAACTAGTAATTCATTATCCGCTTTTCTTTTAGATAATGATAAAATCATTAAACGATCACGAGTAATTAGACCCAATCATTATATATATATATTTTTTTATTAAATAAATTAATAAATTTAACTAAATGACTTTGGGCGGATAGCGGGAATCGAACCCGCGTCTTCTCCTTGGCAAAGAGAAATTTTACCATTCGACTATATCCGCATTTTTTCGTTCTTGATATATAATCATATCTAATATGTCCACACAATATTCATATTCATAATAGTAAATTAATAGATACTTGGATCATTTTTGTGAACGGAGGCTCTACTTAGGTCGACTCCAATTATTTATTGTATTGATTTATTCTTTTATCGTTCAAGAAGTCTGACCCCCTCTACGTTTTTCTTTATTTTATTTGAATGGGGACTTATATTACATTTCAAGTTTACTACGTCGCCCAAACGAGAAAAATTTGCGGGGGTCATTTTTATTTCGGCTCTGGGACGGATAGCTTCAAGAGATGAGAGAATTAAGGATACCAACTAAAAAAACTAACCCAATCCATAAGGATGTACCGGAAAATATAACATTTTTATTACTTGACCAACCGTCGGGAGAAGCAAAGACAACGGGCACACTAATCAATAAGATTGATGAAGTAGCAATTAATGCAAAAACAGCCAATTGGAAAGCAAGAGTCATACTTTTAATTCTCCACTCTAACAACAAATTAACTTGTACCATTTGATCCCCCTATCAGCAAAAAAATGTTAATAAACTAAATCCTTGGGGGATTTACTTTACCATGATTCTATTCTATATGACTTATTACTACCTATACATACATGATATATGGGATCGAGGGAAATCGAATTCATTTGATTTCAAAAGAGTACGGACTGCTTCACGTATACGGATAAGATAAAGATATATTCATCGGTGGATTCCCGCCGTAGATCTTTCTACGGATAGCGCTTGATACCGCCACTATGGTCATGTTCTATTCGGAGGAATAAAATAAAAAGAGTCTTTCGGAGAGATGGCTGAGTGGTTGATAGCCCCGGTCTTGAAAACCGGTATAGTTTGAAATAAAGAACTATCGAGGGTTCGAATCCCTCTCTCTCCTTTTTTGCTCATTGAGTAGATTTACTTCTTTATTATTTATTAGTTTTGACCGGACTGGGCTGGTGTCATTAAAGAAGAGGGGCTCGGCTAGTCCACCTAGCCGAGCCGAAAAAAATCGATTAAGAAATTATAATTATATTAAGATATTAAGTGAAAAAAAAAAAAAAGAATACTATTTAATAAATATAACCCGATCCCGCGATGTATGATCGAATGAAAGGGATTCCTATTTTAAGCATTCTATTATCTCAATTAAGAGGAGTCATAGAAAGGACAGGTTCAAAATCACGATCAATTCCTTTTTCAAACCCTGCTGCAGCTGCACGAGCCCTTCCCGCGTGCCACAAATGACCCACGAATAAAAAGAACCCTAGAACAAAATGAGAGGTAGCTAACCAACTTCTAGGAGAGACATAATTGACTGCATTTATCTCGGTAGCTACGCCGCCCACGGAATTTAAGGAACCTAAAGGAGCATGAGTCATATATTCTGCGGAACGTCGTTCTTGCCAAGGCTGTATGTCCTTTTTCAACCTACTCAAGTCCAACCCATTTGGACCCCTTAGAGGTTCTAACCAGGGAGCACGCAGATCCCAAAAACGCATCGTTTCTCCTCCAAAAATGACTTCTCCGGTTGGGGAACGCATTAGATATTTACCTAAACCAGTAGGCCCTTGTGCGGATCCAACATTAGCCCCAAGACGTTGGTCTCTAACTAGAAAAGTAAATGCTTGAGCTTGAGAAGCTTCTGGTCCAGTGGGCCCGTAAAACTCACTAGGATAAGCGGTATTATTGAACCAGACAAAACAACAAGCAATGAAACCAAAGACGGATAAAGCTCCTAAACTATAAGATAAGTAAGCCTCTCCAGACCATACAAGTGCGCGGCGAGCCCACGCGAAGGGTTTGGTTAAAATATGCCAGATTCCACCCAGTATACAAATGGAACCTAACCATACATGCCCTCCGATTATATCTTCTAAATCGTCCACACTAACAATCCACCCCTCCCCTCCAAAGGGTGATTTTAGTAAATACCCAAATAGGATACCTGGGCTAAGGGTCAAATTGGTAATTTTTCTTACATCCCCCCCTCCCGGAGCCCAGGTATCATACACGCCCCCAAAATATAGAGCCTTGAATACTAGAAGAAAGGCACCTAGACCTAACAAGATTAAGTGAATACCTAAAATTGTGGTCATTTTATTCCTATCTTTCCATACATAAC